TGTTCAAGCAAATGCCCATTCCCCTCTTTTTTTAGACAGAATAGCCAAACCCTTTTCTTTCTCTTTCTCTTTTGATATTTCCAAGCTGATGGAAGTACTGTTTCGCAATTGGCTGGGGAAAAACACCGACCAAAAACTGTCTGATTCCACAAGTGAAAGAGTACGAAAATTGGATAAAAAAGAAAAAAAGAAGCCCAAAGAAGAACGATACAAAAGACAAGAAATGGGACGTCTAAAACAAGCAGAAGGCTGGGATAAGCGTTTACTTACTCGCGTACTCCGCAGTTCTATGTTAGTAATGCAAGCAATTCTTCGAAAATATATTCTATTGCCGTCATTGATACTAGCTAAAAATTTGGTTCGCATCCTATTACTCCAAGACCCCGAGTGGTCCGAGGATTTTAAGGATTGGAATCGTGAAATTTATGTTAAATGCACTTATAGTGGCGTTAATTTATCTGAAACAGAATTTCCGAAAAACTGGTTAACAGAAGGTATTCAGATAAAGATCCTATTCCCTTTTCACCTCAAACCCTGGCACAGATCTAAGATAGAAACCCCTCATAAGGATCCTCAAAATGAACAAGAAACCGATTTTTGCTTTTTAACAGTTTTGGGACTGGAAACAGAAATACCATTTGGGTCTCCCCGAAAACGACATTCTTTTTTTCAACCAATTTTGAAAGAACTAAAAAACAAAATTTTAAAATGGCAAACTAAGTCTTTTATAGTTTTACGAGTTTTTAAAGAAGAAAAAATAAAAGAACTTTCCAAAATAAACTTGAGAGAAATTGCTAAATTGGTCGAAACTCAAAAAAATTATCTAATCAGCAAGCAAATCAATCACGAATCGTCTATTGCAATTCCATCTACGAATTGGACAAATTTATCCCGGACCGAAAAAAAAATGCAAGATCTGAGTACTAGAACAAGCAGAATCAGAAATCAAATAGATAAAATTAAAAAAGAAAAGAAAAAAAGATCACTAACTCAAGAGACAAATATTAGTTCGAACAAAACTACTTATTCGGCTAAAATATTCGACCCATCAAAAAGGATTTGGCAGATATTAAAAAAAAGAAATACTCGATTAATCCGGAAATCCTATTTTTTTATAAAATTTGTCATTGAAAAGATCTACAGAAATCTTTTTCTATCTACCCTTACTATTCCAAGAATCAATCCAAAATCTTTTCGGGAATCAACAAAAATCCAAATTATAGCGAAAAACATACACCATAATGAAGCAAATCCGGAAATCTTTTTAATTAATAAAACAAATAAAAAGCGAAGTCACTTTTTTTCGACTATCAAAAAAGTACTTTTTAAGATTCGAAATCCGAATTCAAAGATTTCTTGTAATTTTTCGTCGTTTTCACAATCACAAGCATATGTATTTTACAAATTGTTACAAGCCCCAATTTTGAACTTTTATAATTTAAGACCGATTCTTCAATATCACGACACACCTCGATTTCTTAAGAATGAAATAAAAAAGGTTTTTGAAAAACATGGAATATTTAATTACCAATTAAGACGGAAACCCTTTTTGAATTTGGGAAGGAATCAATGGAAAAATTGGTTAAGCGGGCATTATCAATATGATTTCTCGGGAATTAAATGGGCTAGATTAGTACAACAAGAATGGCGAAATAGAGCCAATCAACACTGTATGGCTCAAAATAAAGATTTAACTAAAAGTGATTCATATGAAAAAACCGGATTAACTCATTGCGAAAAACAACATTTTGTTGAAGTCGACTCATTACGTAGTCAAAAATCGAATTTTAAAAAACACTATAGATATGATCTTTTATCATATAAATCAATTAATTATGAAGATAAGAACGACTCTGATATTGATCGATCACTAATTCAAGTAAATAAAAAAGAAGAGTATTATTCTAATTGCAATAGAAAGAAAGGCAAATTATTTGCTATGCTGGGAGGTATCTCTATCAAGAATTATGGAGGGGAAGATTATATTCGGGAGATGGAAAAATTCTTGTATAGAAAATATTTTGATTGGAGAATTCTTAATTTTTGTCTTCGAAATAAGGTCAATATTGAAGCCTGGGTTGATATGAATATGGGTACCAGCAGTAATCAAAATACTAGGATTGGCTTCACTAATTATCCAAAATTTCATGCAATTAATAAAGGGCTCCCTTTTTATCTTACAATTCATCAAGATGAAGAAATTAACCCATCCAATCAAAAAAAAAACTTTTTTGATTGGATGGGAATGAATGAAGAAATCCTAAGTTGTCCTATATCAAACCCGGAGTCTTGGGTCTTCCCCGAATTGGGGCTACTTTTTAATGCATATAGAATGAAACCATGGATCATACCAAGCAAATTACTTTTTTTCAATTTCAATGGAAATCATAAGCAAAATCTAACCAGAAAAAACGAAGCAAATAGTTTTCTAGTATCGACTCAACAAGAATCGCGTGAATTATCGAAGCCGAGTAAAGAAGAAAAGGAACTCGCAGACCAAGGAAATCCGAAATCCGATGCACACAAGCAAGGAAGTCTTGAGTTAGCTATCTCAAACCAAGAAAAAGATGTTGACGAAAATTATACGAAATCGGGCCTGAAAAACCGTATAAAGAACAAGCAATACAAGAGAGAAACCGAAGCGCAGCTCGATTTCTTCCTAAAAAAATATTTGTGTTTGCAGTTGAGATGGAGAGGTGCTGTTTCTTTCAGGGAAAAAATACTCAATGAGATGAAAGTATATTGTCATCTGGTTCGACTGATAAATCCCAGCGACGTTGCTATAGCCTCTATTCAAGGGGGAGAAATTAGTCTGCCTATGTTGATCACTAAGAAGGATTTCGCTCTTACAGAAGTGACGAAAGGTGGAATGCTTATTATCGAACCCCGCCCTTTGTCTGTAAAAAATGATGGACAATTTTTTCTATATCAAATCGTAGGTATTTCATTAGTTCATAAGAATAGGCGCACAATTACTAAAAGATACCAAGAAAGGGGCTATGGTGATCAAAAAATTTTTGATGAATCCATTGCAAAACATCAAAAAATGACTGGAAATCGAAACAAAAATCATTATGATTTGCCTGTTCCTGAAACTATTTTATTTCCTAAACGTCGTAGAGAATTAAGAACTCTAATTTGTTTCAATTCGAAGAATCGAAATGGTATGCAGCGAAATCCAGTATTTTTTAATAACGTAAAAAGCATCGGTCGCGTTTTGGATAAAACAAAAAATCTTTCTATAGAGAAAAAAAAACTAATTAAATTAAAGTTTTTTATTTGGCCCAATTCTCGATTAGAAGATTTAATTTGTATGAATCGCTATTGGTTTAATACCAATAATGGGAGTCGTTTCAGTATGGTAAGGATATATATGTATCCACGAGTTCTAATTCGTTAATAGTGTACTTTTCCTATCTATAATGTCTCGTTGGGGGATATAAAAACAAAGAAATAGATACATGTCTTGTTTTCCCTTCCAGTCTAATACAAGATACCATTTTAATAGCGGATATATTAATTATGACTGAAGAAACTTTTTTTAGGTCCAAACTTTTATCTTTTACTTTTATCTTTTGCCGAAATATACCAGTTTTTTGAATCCCTAATCAAATCGAAAATTGGATTAATTAGTGATATTTATTTTCTCGCAAGTTCATAACGAACTTAAGATTATTGGGTATATCAAATTGAAGTAACTAGTATTATTATTACTGATCAGTAAAATTCATCTTAAAAAGGAGGGGGAGGTTTTTCGTTTTATGGTAAAAAATTCATTCATCTCAGTTAGGGTTCAAGAAAAACAAGAAGAAAACAGTGGATCGGTTGAATTTCAAGTATTTCGGTTCACCAATAAGATACGGAGACTTACTTCACATTTAGAATTGCACAGAAAAGATTATTTATCTCAAAGGGGTCTACGGAAAGTTTTGGAAAAACGCCAACGTCTACTAGCTTATTTGTCAAAGAAAAATAGAGTACGTTATAAAGAATTAATTAGTAAGTTGAATATTCGGGAGTCAAAAAATCGTTAATTTGAAAAAAAAAAATAAAAAAATTAGAATTATTTGATTTTGTTTGAATCTTGATGAACTTCTTGTTGTTTTCAACAATTCATGTAAGAATGAATCGAGGAAAAACCTATGAGTAGACTAGCTACAGAAAAAGAATTTATGATAGTCAATATGGGACCTCACCACCCATCAATGCACGGTGTTCTTCGGCTCATCCTTACTCTAGACGGTGAAGATGTTATTGACTGTGAACCAATATTGGGTTATTTACACAGGGGGATGGAAAAAATTGCGGAAAACCGAACAATTATACAATATCTCCCTTATGTAACCCGTTGGGATTATTTAGCTACTATGTTCACAGAAGCAATAACTATAAATGGGCCAGAGCTGTTGGGAAATATTCAAGTACCTAAAAGGGCCAGCTATATCAGAGTAATTATGTTGGAGTTGAGTCGTATAGCTTCCCATCTGTTATGGCTTGGCCCTTTTATGGCGGATATTGGTGCACAGACTCCTTTCTTCTATATTTTCCGAGAAAGAGAATTAGTATATGATCTGTTCGAAGCTGCCACCGGTATGAGAATGATGCATAATTATTTTCGTATCGGAGGAATAGCGGCTGATTTACCTCATGGTTGGATAGATAAATGTTTGGATTTCTGTGATTATTTTTTAACGGTAATTGCGGAATATCAAAAACTGATTACACGAAACCCTATTTTTTTAGAACGCGTTGAGGGAGTAGGCATTATTGGTGGCGAAGAAGCAATAAATTGGGGTTTATCAGGACCGATGCTACGAGCGTCTGGAATCGAATGGGATCTTCGTAAAGTTGATCATTATGAGTGTTATGACGAATTTGACTGGGAAGTCCAGTGGCAAAAAGAAGGGGATTCCTTAGCCCGTTATTTAGTCCGAATCGGTGAACTGACGGAATCCATAAAAATTATTCAACAGGCTTTAGAAGGAATTCCGGGCGGCCCCTATGAAAATTTAGAAATACGATGCTTTGATAGAGAAAACGATCCAGAATGGAATGATTTTGAAGATCGATTCATTAGTAAAAAGCCTTCTCCTACCTTTGAATTGACGAAACAAGAACTTTATGTGAGAGTAGAAGCCCCAAAGGGAGAATTGGGAATTTTTTTGATAGGAGATCAAGGCGGGTTTCCTTGGAGATGGAAAATTCGCCCCCCCGGTTTTATCAATTTGCAAATTCTTCCTCAGTTAGTTAAAAGTATGAAATTGGCTGATATTATGACGATATTAGGTAGTATAGATATCATTATGGGGGAAGTTGATCGTTGAAATGATAATTGATACAACAGAAGTACAAGAAATCAATTCTTTTTCCAGATTGGAATCCCTACAAGAGGTCTATGGGATCATATGGGTCCTTGCCCCTATTTTGACTCTAGTATTGACAATCACAATAGGTGTCCTCGTAATTGTGTGGTTAGAAAGAGAAATATCTGCAGGAATCCAACAACGTATTGGACCTGAATACGCCAGCCCTTTGGGAATTCTTCAAGCTTTAGCAGATGGAACAAAACTACTTTTCAAAGAAAACCTTCTTCCATCGCGAGGAAATAGTAGTTTATTCAGTATTGGACCCTCTATAGCAGTCATAGCAATTCTACTAAGTTATTCAGTAATTCCATTTAGTTATAACCTTGTTTTAGCTGACCTCAATATTGGTATTTTTTTATGGATTGCCATTTCAAGTATTGCCCCTATTGGACTTCTTATGTCGGGATATGGATCAAATAATAAATATTCCTTTTTAGGTGGTTTGCGAGCTGCTGCTCAATCGATTAGTTATGAAATACCATTAACTTTATGTGTTTTATCAATATCTCTACGTGCGATTCGCTAAAACCCAAGCCTTTCATTTTGTTATTATTTTTATTTTCGTTCTCCAAAAAAAAAAACGAACTTGAATAGCAATCCTCATTTTTTATTCATTTATTTACTCTATTAGGTTAATAAACTAAATTAGATAGTTATATATGAGTGAAAGAAAACAACTTCTAAATTTGCAGTAATAAGGTGATTAAGTCTCATTTCCTATGTACAAGTGTTAAAGACAGGGACGGAAACAAAAGTAAAAGTGGAGGAAGCTTACCCCAAGATTGGTTGATTGATCATCCTAACTTGAAGCGGGCGCAAAAGACCAACCCTATGGAATTTTCATTAGTTTTTGTATGTAGTACAATATAATTATTGTGGGGGTTGAAAACAAAAAAGGGGGATAGGAAGGAACACCAAAATACACACAACGGGTTAGTAATGTAGATTATGTCAATTATCTAAAACTAAAAGGATACTTCTGCATAATATAAAACGAATACTAATTGGGGCTTTAAGTTAGTAGAAATGATCAGGCAGTACTCCCCACAATTCCGATCCAGAGTATGCTCCTATTCACCAGTTAAAGAAATAACTATCAGGAACGAAATAATCCTTTACATTTTTTTTAGGCTCCTTCTCTCAGAAAGAAGAAGAGGAACAAAAAAACAGAAAACAGACAATTCCAATATAAAAAAAAGATCCTTTTATTTTTTCGTTCATCTATTAATAAAAATCAAATTATTCATGAACGAGCGTAATGGCTAATTAGTTTTCGTAATCGAAAAAAAAAAGAATTGAGTTAAAATACCTATTGATATTTCTCCAAGGAGTATTTTATTGAAGGGTTGATTAAGTTATTACTCAACACAGAAAAATGGAAATTCGTAAAGGATGAGATTAATTCAGAAATACTTTTATTCTTCTCTTAGAGCAGACAGAATTCCAGCGGTATAATTGGGGACCCTCCGCTAGATTTTGACTTTATCTATCCTATAACCATATCAAGATAACTAATAATGTCGGGTCCTTACATTTTTTTGTGGCCCTGAGGAGCCGTATGAGGTGCAAATCTCATGTACGGTTTTGTAATAGCGATGGGAACCGTAATGTTACCACCGACTATGATTATCTAACAGTTCAAGTACAGTTGATATAGTTGGGGCACAATCAAAATATGGTTTGTGGGGGTGGAATTTGTGGCGTCAACCTATAGGGTTTATCGTTTTTCTAATTTCTTCCCTAGCGGAATGCGAGAGATTACCTTTTGATTTACCAGAAGCAGAAGAAGAATTAGTAGCCGGTTATCAAACCGAATATTCCGGAATTAAATTTGGTTTATTTTACGTTGCTTCCTATCTAAATCTATTAGTTTCCTCATTATTTGTAACAGTTCTTTACTTAGGGGGTTGGAATCTTTCCATTCCATCCATATTTGTTCCTGAGCTATTTGAAATAAATAAAGCGGATGGAATCTTTGGAACGACAATTGGTATCTTTATTACATTAGCTAAAACTTATTTGTTCTTGTTCATTCCTATTACAACCAGATGGACTTTACCGAGACTCAGAATGGACCAACTATTAAATCTTGGTTGGAAATTTCTTTTACCTATTTCTCTCGGTAATTTATTATTAACAACCTCTTCCCAACTCCTTTCGTTATAAAGAAAGGGGAATACAATATTTGCTACTCGTCTCAAACAAGAGAAAGAAAGAAACTCACATTATTCATAGATATTCACGATATGTTCCCTATGGTAACAGGTTTCATGAATTATGGTCAACAAACAATACGAGCTGCAAGGTATATTGGTCAAAGTTTCATGATTACTTTATCCCAAGCAAATCGTTTACCTGTAACTATTCAATATCCTTATGAAAAATTAATCACATCGGAGCGTTTTCGCGGTCGAATCCATTTTGAATTTGATAAATGTATTGCTTGTGAAGTATGTGTTCGCGTATGCCCCATAGATTTGCCTGTTGTTGATTGGAAATTTGAAACAGATATTCGAAAGAAACGGTTGCTTAATTATAGTATTGATTTTGGAATTTGTATTTTTTGTGGTAACTGTGTTGAGTATTGTCCAACAAATTGTTTATCAATGACTGAAGAATATGAACTTGCTACTTACGACCGTCACGAATTGAATTATAATCAAATTTCTTTAGGTCGTTTACCAGTGTCAGTAATTGACGATTTTACAATTCGAACAGTCTTGAATTCGACTCAACGAAAAAATGACTAAACCCTTAATAAAGAAAACTACGAAAACGAAAGTGATCCAAGAACAGTATCCGCATCAATTCCCACTAGTAGATTAGAATTTCATTCAATTGGAATTGGGAATGTCTCATAAAAATTTTTTCCTGGTCGGCTCAATAGGGTCATGAAAAAGATTTCGATTTATTTATCGCTTATTTTAATATAATGGATTTGCCTGGACCAATACATGATTTTCTTTTAGTTTTTCTGGGATTGGGTCTTATATTAGGGGGTCTGGGCGTGGTATTATTTACCAACCCGATTTTTTCTGCCTTTTCCTTGGGATTGGTTCTTGTTTGTATCTCTTTATTCTATATTCTATCAAATTCCCAGTTTGTAGCTGCGGCGCAGCTTCTTATTTACGTGGGAGCTGTAAATGTTTTAATCATATTTGCTGTAATGTTCATGAATGGTTCAGACCATTCCAAAGATTTTCAGTTGAATCTTTGGACGATTGGTGATGGACTTACTTCCCTCGTTTGTACAAGTATTTTTTTTTCACTAATCACGGCTATTCTAGATACGTCGTGGTACGGGATTATTTGGACTACACGATCCAACCAGATTATCGAACAAGATTTGATAAGTAATAGTCAACAAATTGGAATTCATTTATCAACGGACTTTTTTCTTCCATTTGAACTCGTTTCAATAATTCTTTTAGTTGCTTTGATAGGTGCAATTGCCGTGGCTCGTCAGTAACAAATCTTTATAACTAGGAACAGCAATCCCAATTCGACTTTTTTCTGTGGTACCGCATCTATTTCTATTAACTTATTTCTATTAACTTCTTTAAAGTTTAGTTGACTACTATTCGCGGCTCAATAGACTCAATAGAAAATAAAAAAAAAAATTTATTTATGCGATCTATTACCAAAGGGATTCTCTTGTTTCGTACGTGTTATATTCTAAGCAATCAAATCACTTGCATTATTGTTCATATTGAAATGAATCGAAATTGGTACGGAGTTGGTCAATGATACTCGAGCATGCCCTTGTTTTGAGTGCCTATTTATTTTCTATTGGTATCTATGGATTGATTACGAGTCGAAATATGGTTCGGGCCCTGATGTGTCTTGAACTTATACTAAATGCAGTTAATATAAATTTCGTAACATTCTCTGATTTTTTTGATAGTCGACAATTAAAAGGAGATATTTTCTCCATTTTTGTTATCGCTATAGCAGCCGCGGAAGCTGCTATTGGATTAGCTATTGTTTCGTCAATTTATCGTAACAGAAAATCGACTCGTATCAATCAATCGACTTTGTTGAATAAGTAGTAGTTTCTAAATCTGAATATTCATCAATTCGATTTAGAATATAGAATTATTCCCGAATCTCGATCATCTTTGTGAAACTGAACGAAATCAAAGTATCTTTGTTCCCTCTTAGGAATTGCTTTCAGAAGTGGATTAAGATTAATTATCAAAATTCTGGTAAATCATTGATTCATCTGGTGTTTAAATATATGAGGTTTCAAAATTGTCTAGATCGAAAATTGAAAAGTTCAAAACAAAAATTTTAGATCCAATGTCACACTCAGTAAAGATTTATGATACATGTATAGGGTGTACTCAATGTGTCCGAGCTTGCCCCACAGATGTATTAGAAATGATACCTTGGGACGGATGTAAAGCAAAGCAAATAGCTTCGGCTCCAAGAACAGAGGACTGTGTCGGTTGTAAGCGATGTGAATCTGCCTGTCCAACGGATTTCTTGAGTGTTCGGGTTTATTTATGGCATGAAACAACTCGAAGCATGGGTCTAGCTTATTGATATTGATACGATCCCGAAAAACCCACTTGAATCCGTTTTGAATACAGTTTCTTTTTTTTTTACCGATTACCGACAAAAACCCGTACTCGAAAAAGAAAAAAAATAAGAATATATTCTATTTTCGAGTTTCGAGCGCGGGTTTTTCGGGACCAAGTGTATCTTGTCTTTATCACGAATTATTTTCCTTGGTTAACACTAATTGTAGTTTTTCCGATAGCCGCGGGTTCATTAATTTTCTTTCTGCCTCATAGAGGAAATAAGGTGAATAGAGGATATACAATATATATATGTGTCTTAGAACTCCTTCTAACGACCTATGCATTCTGGTATAATTTCCAATTGGACGATCCATTAATCCAACTGGCAGAGGATTATAAATGGATCACCTTTTTTGATTTTGACTGGCGATTGGGAATAGATGGACTTTCGGTAGGACCCGTTTTACTGACGGGATTTATCACTACTTTAGCTACTTTAGCGGCTCGGCCAGTTACTCGGAATTCCCGGCTATTGCATTTCCTGATGTTAGCGATGTACAGCGGTCAAATAGGATCATTTTCTTCTCGAGACCTTTTACTTTTTTTCATTATGTGGGAATTAGAATTAATTCCCGTTTATCTACTTCTGGCCGTGTGGGGTGGAAAAAAACGCCTTTATTCAGCCACAAAATTCATTTTGTACACTGCAGGAGGTTCTGTTTTTCTTTTAATAGGAGTTTTGGGTATCGGTTTCTATGGTTCCAATGAACCAACATTCCATTTGGAAACGTTAGTTAATCAATCGTATCCTGTGGCACTGGAACTCATATTCTATATTGGATTTTTTCTTGCTTTTGCGGTGAAATTACCGATTCTACCCTTCCATACGTGGTTACCAGATACCCACGGAGAGGCGCATTACAGTACTTGTATGCTTCTAGCCGGAATCTTATTAAAAATGGGAGCATATGGGTTGATTCGAATCAATATGGAACTATTACCACACGCTCATTCTATATTATCCCCCTGGTTCATGATAGTAGGTACCGTGCAAATAATTTATGCAGCTTCAACATCTCCGGGTCAACGAAATTTAAAAAAAAGAATAGCCTATTCCTCGGTATCTCATATGGGTTTCATAATTCTAGGAATTGGCTCGATAACCGATACAGGCCTTAACGGAGCCATTTTACAAATAATTTCTCATGGGTTTATTAGTGCGGCACTTTTTTTCTTGGCAGGAACGAGTTATGATAGAATACGTTTTGCTTATCTCGACGAAATGGGGGGGCTGGCTATCCCAATCCCAAAGATATTCACGCTATTCAGTATCTTATCGATGGCCTCCCTTGCATTACCCGGCATGAGTGGTTTTGTTGCCGAATTGCTAGTATTTTTTGGAATAATTACCAGCCACAAATTCTTTTTACTGCCAAAAATTATGTTCACTTTTGTAATGGCAATTGGAATGATATTAACTCCTATTTATTTATTATCTATGTTACGGCAAATGTTCTATGGGTACAAGCTAGTTAATGCCCCAAACTCTTATCTTTTTGATTCTGGACCACGGGAGTTATTTGTTTTGATTTCGATTCTTCTACCCGTAATCGGTATTGGTATTTATCCCGATTGCGTTCTCTCACTATCGGCGGACAAGGTTGAAGCTATTATATCGAATTTTTTTTGATAGATAGTTTGCGTGACTAAAAAAAATAAAAAAAAAAAAAAGAAATCCCATAAGTTTCAAAAAAGTTCATTATCCAATGAACAAAGAAGTCGTTTTTTTCTTCTTTTTTCTTCTCTGAAGTTTAAGTTAAATAAAAAAAAAAAGCGAAGTAAAATAAAAATAATGGAATTCAAATTGTGACCAACCACCAAAGGCATTTGTAAGAACCCTTTGAATCGCCGCACAGCTTTGCTTGATTCAAAAGGTTCTCGACGTCTTACTAACACTGAGTTTCGTTTTGCTCTCTATGCTGTCCTATGTTTGTATTCATCAAGTCCTTTCGTCAATTCAAGTATATGTTAATTAAATGAACCATAACTATGTAACCCTATTCCTAATAGATTGACTCCGAAATAACATATCCAAATTATAAGAAAGCCCGTAGAAGCCACAATTGCGGAATTTACACCTTCTAAATTTTGATTTGTTCGAGTGTGTAAATAAATCCCGAAAATCATCCAAGTAATAAATGCCCAAGTTTCTTTTGGATCCCAATTCCAATAAGACCCCCACGCCTCATTAGCCCAGACTGCTCCCGAAAGAATACCTATGGTTAAAAAGATAAATCCTAAACTAATAATACGATAACTCCACCGATCCAATTGTTGAAGCACTTGATACCTGTAAAAATTTCTAGTGGAAAAACGATTTAGGAAAACCTTCCCTTTTTCGTCCATGTATTGGATTTCACCGAAACAAAATGACTCATTTCCATTTAAACAATAGTTTCGTTTCGAAAAAATCCTTATCACTTTTCGAAATGTAATGACTAGAAGAGCCGTGGATAATAATGATCCGCATAAAAGAGCTGCGTAGCCCAATACCATCATACTTACGTGCATCATTAACCACTGGACTTGGAGAGCGGGTACTAATATTCCGGATTGATGCATTTTGGTTAAAAAACCCGAAGTCGCAAAGCCTTGGGAAAAAATAGCACTTGGTGCCGTTATAGCGCTTAACTGATTTTGATTTTTTTTTAAATGAAAAATCCTATGAATAATGGAGAAACTCCATGAAAGAAAGATTAATGATTCATATAAATCACTTAATGGGAAATGTCTCGAATAAATCCAACGGGTGATTAATAATCCTGTTAGACAGAAAGAGGTAGCTAGCATCCCCTTTTCGGATGAATCATATAGTCCTCTGATTTCATCGCCTAATAAGGTTATTAAATAAATTGTAATTCCAATTGAAACGACCGAACAGGCTATATGCGTTAATATATGCTCTAAAGTTAAAAAGATCATAAAAAAAAAAATGAAAAGCAAGAATACCTCAAATATACAAAATGGAAATTCTAAATTCAGTTCCTTAGAGCACCCTTTAATATATCTTTTTGAAGCTACTATGCCGCCACTCGGACTCGAACCGAGATGCTCTAGCACTGCTTCCTAAGAGCAGCGTGTCTACCGATTTCACCATAGCGGCTTGCTGGAAATTATAATACCCTATTATTAGTCAATCGTCGAGATTGAAAGAGTCCATTTGAATGGATTTTTTTTTCATCCATTTGAATTAAAAACAAGGTCTGCCATTGAAATGCGGATTTAAGGCTTGCACCTTTTGTTGGCTTATTGAATTAGTTAGGATTTCGGTTTTATTTAACTTAACTTTCATAGTTTCTGGTTTGCTAAACTGGAACCGTTGGAACGGCTGTAACTAAATAGTTCTAACTGTAATCCAGGGAAGAACTCAAAAAAGGTTCTTTCTCTTTTTTCATTTTTTTTTTTAACTTTTTTGTTGGCGTAATTGATAGGTTTTTCACTATTAATTTGGGCTAGGAGTGATCAAAGCAATTAGATATTGGCCTGGACATATTATCGAAAATGAATTATCGAAAATGAAAAACAAAAAACGTTTTATATTGAATCAATTAGTTTCAACGTCAACAACCCATTGATTTTTCCTTAAGATTTAAGACACCCCTTTTAATAGCTAATAGCAGAAATTTAATAGCATAAATGGAAAGTCCTAAATCGACATAAAAAATTCTTATTGTTTAGCGTGGAGTGATGGGGAAAATAAGAATCCCCATCCTGGGAATAAAAAAATATTCAAATAAAAAGAAAGATAAAACTTTCTAGGTTGTCTTGATTCTGTTTTCAAATAAAAATAAAAAAAAAAAGTATTTTGATTTTATTTTCTAATTCAGTAGACAAAAGTAGACAAATCCATTGGTTCAAACCATTACAAAAGGAGAATGGTTACTTAGTTGTTTTCTATTTTTGTAGATTATATAGTCTAAATTCGAAACACAATTAACTCATTTTTCATTCAGATGGATTCCGATTATTTCAACGTTTTATTATTTATTTGTTGTAAAAAAAAAAACTTTTTGAATTCCCCGTAGAAAGGGATTTCGCTAACGAAAAAGCCTTCAACGCTGCCCAATACCCCCCCTTTTTCCAAATATTTTTACGAATACGTTTTTTTAATCTAGAAGTACGTTTTTTTGGAACTGCCATTCAAAAAAGAAAAAGGTTATTCATTGCTCAAATTGGATGTGAAAGACATCTATTGTTAAAACAAATCCTTTACGGTGCGGTTCATTATCGGTTTAGTTTGTCTCTAAACTAACTACCTTTAGTTTCTAAAATACTTTCTAAAATTGAAAAAAAAAATACAAATATGAAAAAATGGCATAAAATCTGAAACAAAAAAGAAAAAGTGGAATAAGGGATTTTTTCTATTTATATTCCCTAAAGATTGGGGAAAAGTAATTTATATTTCGGAGTTATTGGCGATACCCTTAATATCCCTATTCAAATAATATCCCTATTCAAATCGATCTCTAGAGGATCCCCCAGGTGTATTATGCGATATAATAGAAATCTAATTGGTTGAAGTGAAGGTGATAAAAAAAAAACAAGAAAAAGACCTTCCGTGTTTATCTCTGTCTATTTTGGCATTCTACAGGTTAGCCATGAAAACTACATCGAACAGGTTTTTTTTATCTACCTAATACTTTTTGTCTATTAATTGGTTATTAAACGCCCTTTATTATTATTATCATGGCAGACAATCAATACGTGCCGAAATGAACTAGTTGATGATTGTGAAGAAACAAAATAAAATACCGAGTTCATTTTTTATTGGGAAACGATATGGGGCATCCTCTGGTTTATATTAAACTTAATTTGGTGTAATTCGTTAGTCTTGATCTAGGTACATAAATCTGTGTAATTAGGGAATAATAATTGAAATTTGAATTTGCTCTATCTTCATAAAAAACTTACTTAGTCTAAAGTCAAAAATAATTATTTATTTTTGACCAGCAGTTTGGTTAGAACATTTGATTGCTTGGAACTTCAAGTTTTTTTTTTATTGTTGGGAAAGATTCAAAATAACTCTGAATAGCAAAAGCTATTTTTTTTTT